TAAAAAAGAATAGAATTGAAAAAAGAGTTCCAGCACATATAGTGACATATATAGTGAAATAATACTCTGGGTTCTCACGAAAAAGAATTATTTTTTTTAATACCCACTCGCTCGTTATTATTATTAGTTACTAATCCTAGTGATTGGATTTATATACTTATTTTTTTTTTTGATAGTAAATAAATGAAATATAATATTTTCAATCTAATATTTATATTTATATGATTTTTCATCGAATGACTATTCATCTATTGTATTTTCATGTAAATAGAGGAAAGAAAGCTCTATGGAAAAATGGGGGTTCAATTCTATGTTGTTTAATAGGGAGTTAGAATACAGGTGTGGGTTAAGTAAATCAATGGATAGTTTTGGTCCTATTGAAAATACCAGTGTAAGTGAAGACCCGATTCTAACTGATATGGATAAAAACATTCATAGTTGGGGTGATAGTGACAATTCTAGTTACAGTAATGTTGATTATTTAGTCGGCGTCAGGAACATCCGGAATTTCCTATCTGATGAAACTTTTTTAGTTAGGGATAGTAACAGGAACAGTTATTCCATATATTTGGATATTGAAAGTCAAATTTTGGAGATTGACAATGATCATTCTTTTCTAAGTGAACCAGAAAGTTTTTTTTATAGTTATAAGAATTCTAGCTATCTGAATAATGTTTCTAAGAGTGATGATCCCCATTATGATCATTACATGTATGATACTAAATCTAGTTGGAATAATAACATTAATAGTTGCATTGACAGTTATCTTCGTTCTCAAATCTGTATTGATAGTTACATTGATAGTTACATTTTAGGTGATAGTGACAAATACAATGACAGTTACTTTTATAGTTACATTTGTGGTAAGGGCAGAAATAGTAGTGACAGCGAGAGTTCCAGTATAATAACTAGCACGAATGATACAAATGATAGTGATTTAACTAGAAGAGAAAGTTCTAATGATCTCGATGAAACTCAAAAATACAAGCATTTGTGGATTGAATGCGAAAATTGTTATGGATTAAATTATAAGAAATTTTTTAAATCCAAAATGAATATTTGTGAACACTGTGGATATCATTTGAAAATGAGCAGTTCAGATAGAATCGAACTTTCGATTGATCCAGGTACTTGGAATCCTATAGATGAAGACATGGTCTCTCTGGATCCCATTGAATTTCATTCGGAAGAGGAACCTTATAAAGATCGTATTGATTCTTATCAAAGAAAGACAGGATTAACTGAGGCTGTTCAAACGGGCACAGGTGAACTAAACGGTATTCCTGTAGCAATTGGGATTATGGATTTTCAGTTTATGGGGGGTAGTATGGGATCCGTAGTAGGTGAGAAAATCACCCGTTTGGTCGAATATGCTACCAATCAATTTTTACCTCTTATTCTAGTATGTGCTTCCGGAGGAGCACGTATGCAAGAAGGAAGTTTGAGCTTGATGCAAATGGCTAAAATATCTTCTGCTTTATATGATTATCAAACAAATAAAAAGTTATTCTATGTATCGATCCTTACATCTCCTACTACTGGTGGGGTGACAGCTAGTTTTGGTATGTTGGGGGATATCATTATTGCCGAACCCAACGCTTACATTGCATTTGCGGGTAAAAGAGTAATTGAACAAACGTTGAATAAGACAGTACCCGAAGGTTCACAAGCGGCTGAATATTTATTCCATAAGGGCTTATTTGATTCAATCGTACCGCGTAATCCTTTAAAGGGGGTTCTGAGTGAGTTATTTCAGCTCCATGCTTTCTTTCCTTTGACTCAAAATTAAAAATCAAGCAGAGTCTTAAATTATTTAATAATTATTTTATTTGTGTTGTGGCGGGTGAGTAGTTATTTAGTTTCTAGGAATCAAATATAGGAATCAGAGTCAAAATCCAAAGAAAAGAATTAATTTTTCTTTGGAAACATAAGATTTAACTGCAGAAAGAATCATGCGGATAATTTTTTTTACCGATATTCCTGATTAGGAATCAGAAAACCTATATATAAAAAAAAGCGAATTCTTTCTTCCGCGAAATTAGACAAGAGACATCATGTCCCCCCCCCCCTTTTTTTATATATTCTATATATAGGTATAGAGATAGAGTCTTGCATTTTTCTATATCTCCCCCTGAGAATCCCTACTTTTTTTTATTAAAAATCCTTGTGTTATTGGCTCATATTATAACGAATTTTTCAAGAATTTGTAAGAATCTTTTTTTTTTTTTCATTTTTGAACTTCAAATAAAATAAATTATGAGACAAAAATCAAATTAGAAGACACAAGAGCAAAGTAATAAGATAATAATAGAAGAATAATAAGAATAATAAAAGGGTGTATTATCATACATATGTTTCTTGTAGAAATAGAAGGGGAAATCAATCCATTTATTTAGTTCTACATTCCTTATATTTATTATTCGATTCTATTTGTACTTTTTATTATATTATTTTATTATATTATTTTATTATTTAGTTATTCTATACTCATTTAGACTCATTATATATACTCAATATATATTAGTATATATTATCTATATTGATTATTATATATATATTCACTTAGTTATACTTAGTATAATTTTTAAAATATACTAAGTATAAGTATATATGAATTCTAGTGATTATAGACTATCTTTATAACAATATAAGAATAATAAAAATATTAAATTAATATAACAAATAATATAACAATAAAAAAAAATAACAGGTACAAATATTAAATTGAGGTACCCATTCTATGACAACTCTCAGCAACTTACCCTCCATTTTTGTGCCTTTAGTGGGCCTAGTATTTCCGGCAATTGCAATGGCTTCTTTATTTCTTCATGTTCAAAAAAACAATATTTTTTAGATACGGGCAGTAGGGACAAATCTCATATTTTTTTTTTTAGATCTGGAAGCAATTCGATGAATTACTCCTAAAGGTTTACATCAAAATAGTGCTAGTTGATGAAAGTTACTTCGGAAACAAAGAAAAGTAAAGTCAAATTCATTTGGTTGGGTTATTTATTCTCCCAATTCCAATAAAATAGAACTGGATCTAATATGAATTGGCGATCAGAACGTATATGGATAGAACTTATAACGGGGTCTCGAAAAACAAGTAATTTCTGCTGGGCCTTTATCCTTTTTTTAGGTTCATTAGGGTTCTTATTGGTTGGAACTTCCAGTTATCTTGGTAGGAATTTGTTATCTTTATTTCCGTCTCAGCAAATTCTTTTTTTTCCACAAGGGATCGTGATGTCTTTCTATGGAATCGCGGGTCTCTTTATTAGTTCTTATTTGTGGTGTACAATTTCGTGGAATGTAGGTAGTGGTTATGATCGATTCGATAGAAAAGAGGGAATAGTGTGTATTTTTCGTTGGGGATTTCCTGGAAAAAATCGTCGTATTTTTCTCCGATTCCTTATGAAAGACATTCAGTCCATCAGAATAAAAGTTAAAGAGGGTATTTATACTCGTCGTGTCCTTTATATGGAAATCATAGGACAGGGGGCCATTCCCTTGACTCGTACTGACGAGAATTTGACTCCACGAGAAATTGAACAAAAAGCTGCAGAATTGGCCTATTTCTTGCGTGTACCAATTGAAGTATTTTGAAAAAAAAAAATGAACTGAAAAATGTCTTTCGCTTTCTTATTCTATTTCTGTATTCTTTCTAAATTCAAGGACTAACTCCCGAATTGCAAATAAAAAAACGCGGGAATAGATTATAGATTTTTATTTTATATATAGGCTCTATGACTTGTAATAGAACTTATGTTTGATAGAAATATTATTATCATATAGAGTTGACGAATGAGGTGAAGCTGAGTTCATTAAAGACGAAAAATGGCAAAAAAGAAAGCATTCATTCCCCTTCTATATCTTACATCTATAGTCTTTTTGCCCTGGTGCATCTCTTTCGCATTTAAGAAAAGTCTGGAATCTTGGGTTACTAATTGGTGGAATCCTAGGCAATCCGAAATTTTCTTGAATGATATTCAAGAAAAGAGTATTCTAAAAAAATTCATAGAATTCGAGGAACTGTTCCTCTTGGATGAAATGCTAAAGGAATACCCGGAAACACGTCTACAAAACCTTCGTACCGGAATCTACAAAGAAACCATCCAATTGATCAAGACGCACAACGAAGATCGTATCCATACGATTTTGCACTTCTCGACAAATATAATCTGTTTCGTTATTCTAAGTGGTTATTCTATTCTAGGTAATCAAGAACTTATTATTCTTAACTCTTGGGTTCAAGAATTCCTATATAACTTAAGTGACACAATAAAAGCTTTTTCTATTCTTTTATTAACTGATTTATGTATAGGATTCCATTCGACCCATGGTTGGGAACTAATGATTGGTTCTGTCTATAAAGATTTTGGATTTGCTCAGAATGATCAAATTATATCCGGTCTTGTTTCCACTTTTCCAGTCATTTTAGATACAATTTTAAAATATTGGATTTTCCGTTATTTAAATCGCGTATCTCCGTCACTTGTAGTGATTTATCATTCAATGAATGACTGAAAAAACGATCCACTGATCCAATTATAAAGTTTGTTATTTTGTACAAAAGCTAAACATTCAAAAATTGACTTATTCTTTTCTTTTTCTTTCTACCCACCCAGGGGATTCTTCCTATATTCCAGGAAAATTATTTCAGTAAATAGCAGAATCATGGATAGGGAACTATACCAGTGACCTACCTAATTTTATTGTAGAAATTTTCAGGATCAATGATTGGACCATGCAAACTAGAAATGCCTTTTCTTGGATAAAGGAAGAGATTACTCGATCCATTTCCGTATCGCTCATGATATATATAATAACTCGAGCATCCATTTCAAATGCATATCCCATTTTTGCACAGCAGGGTTATGAAAATCCGCGAGAAGCAACTGGCCGTATTGTATGTGCCAATTGCCATTTAGCTAATAAGCCCGTGGATATCGAGGTTCCACAAGCGGTACTTCCTGATACTGTATTTGAAGCAGTTGTTCGAA